ACGCCCCCTAATATGTACAACAATGAATGTTGTATCTCAGCAAATTAGTGTTATAATACATCTATGTATAATATTACATATTATGTATTTACCCATATATACAATATCTGTATGATGAGTAGTACATCATATGTATTATCAACATAAGTGAATTTAAGCCCTCATATATCAGCATAAACCCAAGATCTACATAAAGCTAAACACGTGATAATAACCAACTAGGTTGTTTTAACTTAGGCAATTGTTGTGTTAATAAAAGTCCAACTAACACGGGCTCCGTCTTTACCCACCAACTTTCAGCATCAGTCCTACTTAATGTAGTAAGAACCGACCAACGATTTATCAGTAGGCATACTCTTATTGATGGTCAGGGGCAGATATCGTATTAGGTAACATCTCGTGAATTATTCCTGGCATTTGGTTCCTAAGTCGAGGGCTATCCTTAAGAAACCAGCCCCTGAAAGCCGAATGTAAAGCATCTGGTTAATGGTGTCAATCTTATTGCTCGTTACCCACCAAGCCGGGCGTTCTCTTATATGCATAGGGTTCTCCTTTTTTTTTTTTCCTTTCAGCTTGCATATACAAGTGCAAGCAAAGAAATCTAACAAGGTCGAACTGGATCTTGAATTCCAGAGAACCCATGTATCATGGTGAAATGATATTCTATAAAGAATCACATACTTGGATATCAAGTGCATAAGGTCTAATATTCACTTCACAAATACCTGTGTTATCTCCCCGGCTTCCGCGCGGTAAACCCCCCTACCCCCCTACACCGAAAGATCCTTATGTTCCTGTTAAACCCCTAAACCAGGAAGTCTCATATCAGCATTAATATTTTTATATTACATTAATAAACTTATGCACTTTATAACATCAAACACCTCCACTCAACAGGCCAGCTCTCATAAATAAAGTATACATTAATTTTAAAAAACCTTATAATGCCTGTACCGATGGTTATTGGGCAACCCCCCCGGCACCATGGCCATCTGCTGGCGTAGCTTAATTAAAGCATAACACTGAAGCTGTTAAGATGGACCCTAAAAAGTCCCGCAGGCACAAAGGCTTGGTCCTGACTTTACTATCAGCTTTAACTGAACTTACACATGCAAGTCTCCGCATTCCTGTGAGGATGCCCTTAATCCCCTGCCCGGGGACGAGGAGCCGGCATCAGGCGCGCCCAGGCAGCCCAAGACGCCTTGCTAAGCCACACCCCCAAGGAAACTCAGCAGTGATAGATATTAAGCCATAAGCGAAAGCTTGACTTAGTTAAGGTTAAGAGGGCCGGTAAAACTCGTGCCAGCCACCGCGGTTATACGAGAGACCCTAGTTGATAACTACCGGCGTAAAGAGTGGTTACGGAAAAATGTTTAATAAAGCCGAACACCCCCTCAGCCGTCATACGCACCTGGGGGCACGAAGACCTACTGCGAAAGCAGCTTTAATTGTACCCGAACCCACGACAGCTACGACACAAACTGGGATTAGATACCCCACTATGCCTAGCCGTAAACTTTGATAGAAAAATACAACTGATATCCGCCAGGGAACTACAAGCGCCAGCTTAAAACCCAAAGGACTTGGCGGTGCCTCAGACCCACCTAGAGGAGCCTGTTCTAGAACCGATAACCCCCGTTCAACCTCACCACCTCTTGTTTTCCCCGCCTATATACCACCGTCGTCAGCTTACCCTGTGAAGGCCCGATAGTAAGCAAAATGGGCAAAACCCAAAACGTCAGGTCGAGGTGTAGCGCATGGGGTGGGAAGAAATGGGCTACATTCTCTAAATTAGAGCACTACGAACCACGTTGTGAAACCAACGTCCGAAGGTGGATTTAGCAGTAAACAGAAAACAGAGAGTTCTCTTGAAACTGGCTCTGAGGCGCGCACACACCGCCCGTCACTCTCCCCAAGTTTAATTTATCCTTCTAACTAAGAAGTTAACCAAACAAAGGGGAGGCAAGTCGTAACATGGTAAGTGTACCGGAAGGTGCGCTTGGAATAACCAGAGTGTAGCTAAAATAGGAAAGCACCTCCCTTACACCGAGAAGACATCCGTGCAAATCGGGTCACCCTGAGCTGACTAGCTAGCCAACACATTTGGTCTAACACCACAACATATATAACCCCACAAAACTTAAAATTAAGTCAACAAACCATTTTTCCACCTTAGTACGGGCGACAGAAAAGGAAATAATTGAGCAACAGAAAAAGTACCGCAAGGGAAAGCTGAAAGAGAACTGAAACAACCCATTTAAGCCTAGAGAAGCAGAGATTAAATCTCGTACCTTTTGCATCATGATTTAGCCAGCAAACCAGAGCAAAGAGAACTTTAGTTCAGGCCCCCGAAACTAGACGAGCTACTCCGGGACAGCCTATTATAGGGCCAACCCGTCTCTGTGGCAAAAGAGTGGGACGAGCCCCGAGTAGAGGTGATAAACCTATCGAGCCTAGTTATAGCTGGTTGCTTAGGAAATGAATAGAAGTTCAGCCCCCTGGCTTTCTTAAGACCCCAAGGTAAAACTAACCTTGTCCCAAAGAAACCAAGGGAGTTAATCAAAGGAGGTACAGCTCCTTTGAACAAGGACACAACCTTTACAGGCGGCTAAGGATCATAATTAATAAGGTAACCTGTTACAGTGGGCCTAAGAGCAGCCACCTGCACAGAAAGCGTTAAAGCTCAGACAGATATAAACCTCTTATCCTGATAAGAAATCCCACCCCCCTAACCGTACTAAGCCGCTCCATGCCCCCATGGAAGAGATTATGCTAGAATGAGTAATAAGAGAGAATAACTCTCTCCCAGCACATGTGTAAGTCGGACCGGACCCCCCACCGACAAATAACGAACCCAAGCCAAGAGGGAACTGTAGGCCAGAGCAAACACCGAGAAAAACCTACACAACTAATCGTTAACCCCACACAGGAGTGCCCACAGGGAAAGACCCAAAGGGAGAGAAGGAACTCGGCAAACACAAGCCTCGCCTGTTTACCAAAAACATCGCCTCTTGCAAATCAAAGCATAAGAGGTCCCGCCTGCCCTGTGACTATGGGTTTAACGGCCGCGGTATTTTGACCGTGCGAAGGTAGCGCAATCACTTGTCTTTTAAATGAAGACCTGTATGAATGGCATCACGAGGGCTTAGCTGTCTCCTCTCCCAAGTCAATGAAATTGATCTGCCCGTGCAGAAGCGGGCATAAGTACATAAGACGAGAAGACCCTATGGAGCTTTAGACACCAGGCAGATCACGTCAAGTAAACTTAAATTAACAAGTAGAAACGCAGTGACCCCTAGCCCATATGTCTTTGGTTGGGGCGACCGCGGGGGAAAATAAAGCCCCCATGTGGACTGGGGGCACTGCCCCCACAGCCGAGAGCTACAGCTCTAAGCACCAGAATTTCTGACCAAAAATGATCCGGCGAACGCCGATCAACGGACCGAGTTACCCTAGGGATAACAGCGCAATCCTCTCCCAGAGTCCCTATCGACGAGGGGGTTTACGACCTCGATGTTGGATCAGGACATCCTAATGGTGCAGCCGCTATTAAGGGTTCGTTTGTTCAACGATTAAAGTCCTACGTGATCTGAGTTCAGACCGGAGTAATCCAGGTCAGTTTCTATCTATGAAGTGATGTTTCCTAGTACGAAAGGACCGGAAAGAAGGGGCCCATGCTTAAGGCACGCCCCACCCCCACCTGATGAAGGCAACTAAAACAGACAAGGGGGCACACCGAGATTGCCAAAAAGAACGGCGCGCTAAGGTGGCAGAGCCCGGTAATTGCGAGAGGCCTAAGCCCTTTTTCTCAGAGGTTCAAACCCTCTCCTTAGCTATGATCACCACCCTAATTACCCACGTTATTAATCCGCTTGCGTACATCGTGCCTGTTCTATTAGCAGTTGCCTTCCTAACCCTACTCGAACGAAAAGTCCTTGGGTATATGCAACTTCGAAAAGGACCCAACATCGTTGGCCCGTATGGATTACTTCAACCTATCGCGGACGGCCTAAAACTCTTTATTAAAGAACCAGTTCGACCCTCCACCTCTTCCCCATTCCTATTTCTCGCTACACCTATACTTGCCCTCACACTTGCACTTACGCTATGAGCCCCTATACCCATCCCCTACCCTATTACAGACCTTAACCTAGGAGTACTGTTTGTCCTCGCACTTTCTAGCCTTGCCGTATATTCTATCTTGGGCTCTGGATGAGCTTCAAACTCCAAATATGCCTTAATTGGAGCCCTACGAGCAGTAGCACAAACCATCTCCTACGAAGTCAGCCTAGGCCTAATCTTACTTAGCGTAATTATCTTCACAGGAGGATTTACACTCCAAACCTTCAACGTAGCTCAAGAAAGCATCTGACTACTCGTACCAGCCTGACCCCTTGCCGCCATATGATACATTTCTACCTTGGCTGAAACAAACCGTGCACCTTTTGACCTCACAGAAGGAGAATCAGAATTAGTTTCAGGATTCAACGTAGAATATGCTGGAGGACCATTCGCCCTCTTCTTCCTGGCTGAATACGCTAATATTCTTCTAATAAATACACTTTCAGCCGTCCTATTTCTAGGCGCATCCCACATCCCAGCTTTCCCTGAATTAACAGCCGTAAATCTGATAACAAAAGCTGCCCTGCTCTCCGTTGTGTTTTTGTGAGTACGAGCTTCCTACCCACGATTTCGATATGACCAACTTATGCATCTAGTTTGAAAAAGCTTCCTTCCATTAACCCTAGCACTTGTCCTATGACACCTCGCGCTTCCTATTGCACTCGCCGGCCTCCCTCCACAACTTTAATTCCAAGGAATTGTGCCTGAATGCTTAAGGACCACCTTGATAGCGTGGCTGATAGGGGTTCAAGTCCCCTCAATTCTAGAGAGAAGGGATTCGAACCCATCCTCAAGAGATCAAAACTCTTGGTGCTTCCACTACACCACTTTCTAGTAAGGTCAGCTAATTAAGCTTTCGGGCCCATACCCCAAATATGTTGGTTAAAATCCTTCCCTTACTAATGAACCCCTACGTACTCACCATCTTACTTTCTAGCTTAGGTTTAGGCACAGTCCTCACCTTCGCCAGCTCACACTGACTTCTCGCATGGATAGGCCTAGAAATCAATACACTCGCTATTATTCCGATCATGGCACAACAACATCACCCTCGAGCAATTGAAGCTACTACCAAATATTTTTTAACACAAGCAACCGCCGCAGCAATGATCCTATTTGCTAGCACTACCAATGCCTGACTAGTAGGAGAATGAGAAATTCACCAGCTATCCCACCCCCTGGCAACTACGACAGCAATACTGGCCCTTGCACTTAAACTTGGATTAGCACCCGTTCACTTCTGACTTCCGGAGGTTCTTCAAGGACTTGAACTTACTACAGGACTTATCCTGTCAACATGACAAAAACTAGCACCTTTCGCACTTATAATTCAAGTAGCCCCAGCCATTGACTCTTCCTTACTTATCGCATTAGGCCTTCTATCAATCCTCGTAGGAGGATGAGGGGGACTTAACCAAACCCAACTACGTAAAATTTTAGCATACTCTTCAATTGCCCACCTAGGGTGGATAGTGCTCATTTTACAATTCGCACCTTCCCTGACACTCCTCAGCCTTTTACTATATATCATCATAACATCTTCAGCATTCCTTGCACTGAAAACCAACAACTCTTTAACTATCAACACTCTAGCAACTTCCTGAACTAAATCCCCTGCTCTCGCCCCACTAACCGCTCTAGTGTTATTATCCCTGGGAGGCCTCCCCCCTCTCTCGGGATTTATGCCTAAATGACTTATTTTACAAGAACTCACAAAACAAGAACTTCCACTACCTGCCACACTAGCTGCCATAGCAGCCCTCCTAAGTCTCTACTTTTATCTACGCCTCTGTTATGCCATAGCCCTCACTATTTACCCCAATACCTTGACTGCTGCAGCCCCATGACGCCTTGACTTTACTATCATTACCTTGCCCCTTTCGATTGTTACTATTATAGCCCTAGCCCTACTTCCCCTTACTCCAGCTGTAACTGCAATGTTAACCTTGTAAAAGGGCTTAGGATAGTATTAAGACCAAGAACCTTCAAAGCTCTAAGCGGGAGTGAAAATCTCCCAGCCCTTGTTAAAACTTGCAGGACTTTATCCCACATCTTCTGAATGCAACCCAGACACTTTAATTAAGCTAAAGCCTTTCTAGGTGGGAAGGCCTCGATCCTACAAATTCTTAGTTAACAGCTAAGCGCTCTATCCAGCGAGCATCCATCTACTTTCCCCCGCCGTCCGGGGGGAGCGAGGCGGGGGAAAGCCCCGGCAGGCTATTAGCCTACTTCTTTAGATTTGCAATCTAACGTGTGGTACACCACAGAACTTGATAAGGAGAGGATTTAAACCTCTGTTCATGGAGCTACAATCCACCGCTTAAACTCTCAGCCACCCTACCTGTGGCAATCACACGATGATTTTTCTCAACCAACCACAAAGACATTGGCACCCTTTATTTAGTATTTGGTGCCTGAGCCGGAATAGTCGGCACCGCCCTTAGCCTCTTGATTCGGGCAGAGTTAAGCCAACCCGGAGCTCTTCTAGGGGATGACCAGATCTATAACGTAATCGTAACAGCCCATGCCTTTGTTATGATTTTCTTTATAGTCATACCAATTATGATTGGGGGCTTTGGAAACTGATTAATCCCTCTAATAATCGGGGCCCCAGACATAGCATTCCCTCGAATAAATAACATAAGCTTCTGACTCCTCCCACCGTCCTTTCTCCTTCTCCTGGCTTCGTCCGGGGTTGAAGCCGGCGCCGGTACGGGATGAACAGTCTACCCCCCTCTAGCCGGGAACCTCGCCCACGCAGGGGCCTCCGTTGATTTAACCATCTTCTCCCTGCATTTAGCTGGCATTTCCTCAATTTTAGGGGCCATTAACTTTATCACAACCATTATTAACATGAAACCCCCAGCTATTTCTCAATATCAAACCCCGCTTTTTGTTTGAGCTGTGTTAGTTACTGCTGTCCTTTTATTACTTTCCCTCCCCGTTCTAGCAGCAGGCATTACTATGTTACTCACGGACCGAAATCTAAACACCACTTTCTTTGACCCGGCAGGCGGAGGGGACCCAATTTTATACCAGCACCTCTTTTGATTCTTTGGTCACCCGGAGGTCTATATTCTTATTCTCCCAGGCTTTGGTATGATTTCCCATATCGTTGCATACTACTCCGGTAAAAAAGAGCCCTTCGGGTATATAGGAATAGTCTGAGCTATAATAGCCATCGGACTTCTAGGATTCATCGTTTGAGCCCACCATATGTTTACTGTTGGGATAGATGTAGACACTCGTGCCTACTTTACATCGGCCACCATAATCATCGCCATCCCCACCGGAGTAAAAGTATTTAGCTGACTAGCCACACTACACGGCGGCTCAATTAAATGAGAAACACCGCTTCTTTGAGCCCTGGGGTTTATTTTCCTATTTACGGTCGGGGGACTTACGGGCATTGTCCTTGCTAATTCCTCATTAGACATTGTTCTCCACGACACTTATTATGTGGTCGCCCACTTTCACTATGTATTATCTATAGGAGCTGTCTTTGCTATTATAGGTGCTTTCGTACACTGATTCCCACTATTTACAGGATACACCCTTCACAGCACATGAACTAAAATCCACTTTGGAATTATATTTATTGGTGTAAATTTAACCTTTTTCCCACAGCATTTCCTAGGCCTCGCAGGAATGCCCCGACGGTACTCTGACTATCCGGACGCCTACACACTATGAAACACTGTGTCCTCAATCGGGTCTCTTATCTCCTTAGTAGCTGTAATTATATTCCTGTTTATTCTTTGAGAGGCTTTTGCCGCCAAACGAGAAGTAGCGTCAATCGAAATAACTTCAACAAACGTAGAGTGACTGCATGGATGTCCCCCACCCTACCATACATTTGAGGAACCCGCATTTGTTCAAGTACAAGCAAACTAACGAGAAAGGGAGGAATTGAACCCCCATGTGATGGTTTCAAGCCAACCGCATAACCACTCTGCCACTTTCTTCCATAAGACACTAGTAAAACTAGTCTATTACATTGCCTTGTCAAGGCAAAATTGTGGGTTAAAACCCCGCGTGTCTTAAGCACTTAGCTATAATGGCACATCCCTCACAACTAGGATTCCAAGACGCGGCCTCCCCTGTAATAGAAGAACTTCTTCATTTCCATGACCACGCTCTTATGATTGTTCTTCTTATCAGCACACTAGTGCTTTATATCATCGTAGCGATAGTCTCTACCAAACTCACTAACAAGTATATCCTTGATTCTCAAGAAATCGAGATTGTTTGAACCGTCCTCCCAGCAGTTATCCTTATTCTTATCGCTCTCCCATCCCTCCGGATCCTGTATCTTATGGACGAAATTAATGACCCGCATCTTACTATTAAAGCAATGGGCCACCAATGATATTGAAGCTACGAGTACACCGACTACGAAGACTTAGGCTTTGACTCTTATATAGTCCCCACTCAAGATTTAGTGCCCGGCCAATTTCGCCTCCTAGAAACAGACCACCGAATAGTTATCCCTGTAGAATCTCCGATCCGAGTTCTCGTCTCAGCTGAAGACGTCCTTCACTCCTGAGCCGTCCCATCCCTTGGTGTTAAAATAGACGCAGTCCCAGGACGATTAAACCAAACAGCCTTTATTGCCTCTCGACCTGGAGTATTCTACGGACAATGTTCTGAAATCTGCGGGGCAAACCACAGCTTCATGCCCATCGTTGTTGAAGCAGTGCCACTCGAACACTTCGAGAAATGATCCACTGTAATACTTGAAGATGCCTCACTAAGAAGCTAAACCGGGAATAGCGTTAGCCTTTTAAGCTAAAGATTGGTGGCCCCCAACCGCCCCTAGTGACATGCCCCAACTCAACCCTGCCCCCTGATTTGCTATTTTAGTATTCTCATGACTGGTTTTCCTAACTGTTATTCCCCCCAAAGTCCTAGGCCACATCTTCACAAATGAGCCTACTTCACAAAGCACTGAAAAAACTAAACCTGAACCCTGAAACTGACCATGACACTAAGCTTCTTCGACCAGTTTATGAGCCCCACATATCTAGGCATCCCACTTATTGCCGTGGCACTAACCATTCCCTGAATTCTCTTCCCCACCCCCTCCGCCCGTTGACTAAACAACCGTCTAATCACCCTACAAGGATGGTTCATCAACCGATTTACTCAGCAACTTCTTTTGCCCCTCAACTTAGGGGGACATAAATGAGCAGTTCTACTAACCTCCCTGATACTATTCCTTATTACCCTAAATATACTGGGCCTACTTCCGTATACATTTACCCCCACCACACAGCTCTCCCTAAATATAGGCCTTGCAGTACCACTATGACTAGCAACAGTAATTATTGGCATACGAAACCAACCCACCGCTGCCCTTGGTCACCTCTTGCCCGAAGGAACCCCAGTTCCTTTAATCCCAGTGCTTATTATTATCGAAACAATTAGCCTTTTTATTCGCCCCCTCGCCCTTGGTGTACGGCTTACAGCCAATCTAACGGCAGGCCATCTTCTTATTCAACTGATCGCCACAGCAGCCTTCGTCCTACTACCCCTCATACCCACAGTAGCAATCTTAACCTCTATTGTCCTGTTCTTACTTACCCTTCTTGAAATTGCCGTTGCTATGATCCAAGCCTATGTCTTTGTTCTACTCCTAAGCCTTTATTTACAAGAAAACGTCTAATGGCACACCAAGCACACGCATACCATATGGTTGACCCAAGCCCCTGACCTCTAACCGGCGCAATTGCCGCCCTTTTACTTACATCAGGCACTGCAGTCTGATTCCACTTCCACTCACTTACACTACTCGCCCTGGGAAATATTCTATTACTTCTTACCATATACCAATGATGACGGGACATTATCCGAGAAGGCACCTTCCAAGGACACCACACACCCCCGGTCCAAAAAGGGCTACGATACGGCATAATCTTATTTATTACCTCCGAAGTATTCTTTTTCTTAGGCTTCTTCTGAGCTTTCTACCACTCTAGTTTAGCACCCTCGCCTGAGTTAGGGGGCTGCTGGCCCCCCACAGGCATTATTACTCTTGACCCATTTGAAGTCCCACTTCTTAATACTGCAGTCCTTCTAGCATCTGGTGTTACCGTTACATGAGCCCACCATAGCATTATAGAGGGGGAGCGAAAACAAACCGTTCAAGCTCTTACTCTCACTATCTTATTAGGATTCTACTTCACTTTCCTTCAAGGCATAGAATATTACGAAGCCCCCTTTACAATCGCTGACGGCGTATACGGCTCTACTTTCTTTGTCGCCACAGGATTCCACGGCCTACATGTAATTATTGGCTCTACCTTTCTGGCCATCTGCCTCCTACGACAAATTCAATACCATTTTACATCTGAGCACCACTTCGGCTTTGAAGCTGCCGCCTGATATTGACACTTTGTAGACGTCGTATGACTGTTCCTGTACGTCTCCATTTACTGATGAGGCTCATAATCTTTCTAGTATTAATACGTATAAGTGACTTCCAATCACCCGGTCTTGGTTAAAACCCAAGGAAAGATAATGAACTTGATTACAACAATCCTTGCTATTACCATCGCATTGTCCGCCGTACTAGCCACTATTTCTTTCTGATTACCACAAATTTCCCCCGACGCAGAAAAACTCTCCCCCTACGAATGTGGATTTGACCCCCTGGGGTCCGCCCGCCTGCCCTTTTCCCTACGCTTCTTCCTAATCGCCATCCTATTCCTCCTATTTGACCTAGAAATTGCCCTCCTCCTTCCATTGCCCTGGGGAGATCAGCTTACTACCCCAGCCCTTACACTTGCCTGATCCACTGCCGTGCTCACCCTCCTCACTCTAGGTCTAATCTATGAGTGAACCCAAGGGGGCTTAGAATGAGCCGAATAGGCAGTTAGTCCAAAACAAGACCCTTGATTTCGGCTCAAAAGACCATGGTTTAAGTCCATGACCGCCTTATGACACCAGTACACTTCAGCTTTACCTCAGCCTTTATCCTAGGGCTTATAGGACTCGCATTTCACCGCACCCATCTTCTCTCAGCCCTTCTATGTTTAGAGGGTATAATATTATCTCTATTTATCGCCCTATCCCTATGGGCCCTCCAAATAGAAGCAACTGGCTACTCAGTGGCTCCCATACTTCTGCTAGCATTTTCAGCCTGTGAGGCCAGCGCAGGCCTAGCCCTGCTAGTAGCAACTGCACGAACTCATGGCACGGACCGCCTCCAAAGCCTAAATCTACTCCAATGTTAAAAATCCTAATCCCCACACTCATGCTTATCCCAACGATTTGACTTAGCCCCGCAAAATGACTATGAACTACATCAATCGCACAAAGTTTAATTATCGCCTTAGCAAGTTTATCCTGACTTAAGTGATCATCGGAAACCGGGTGGTCCTCCTCTAACCTTTATCTAGCAACCGACCCATTATCAACACCCCTGCTAGTATTAACCTGCTGATTATTACCCCTTATAATCCTTGCTAGCCAAAATCACATCTCTCCTGAACCCCTAAACCGCCAACGAACCTACATCTCCCTTCTGGTCTCCCTTCAAACATTTCTAATCTTAGCATTCGGGGCCACAGAAATCATCATATTTTACATCATATTTGAAGCCACACTGCTCCCAACCCTTATCATTATCACCCGGTGGGGAAATCAAACAGAACGTCTTAACGCCGGCACCTACTTCTTATTCTATACCTTAGCAGGCTCCCTACCACTCCTCGTAGCCCTACTTCTCCTACAAAACGATAGCGGGACCCTATCTATATTTACTCTCCAGTACACAAAACCCCTACACCTATTAACGTGAGGGGATAAATTATGATGAGCTGCCTGTCTCTTAGCTTTTCTTGTAAAAATACCTCTGTATGGAGTACACCTTTGACTTCCAAAAGCACACGTAGAAGCCCCAATCGCAGGATCAATAATCCTCGCAGCTGTCCTCCTTAAATTAGGAGGCTACGGCATGATACGCATAATAGTTATACTAGACCCACTAACCAAAGAACTGGCTTACCCCTTTATTGTTTTGGCCCTCTGAGGCATTATTATGACTGGATCTATTTGCCTACGTCAAACGGACCTGAAATCACTAATCGCATATTCTTCAGTAGGCCACATAGGATTAGTAGCAGGGGGCATTATGATCCAAACACCCTGAGGATTCACTGGTGCAATTATCCTTATAATCGCACACGGTCTCGCCTCCTCAGCACTATTCTGCTTAGCCAACACTAGTTATGAACGCACACACAGCCGTACTATGCTTTTAGCTCGCGGAATACAAATAGTTCTCCCCCTAATGACCACTTGATGATTCATAGCTAGTTTAGCTAATCTGGCTCTCCCACCTCTCCCTAATCTAATAGGAGAACTAATGATCATCACTTCCATATTTAACTGATCATATTGAACCCTAATTCTCACAGGACTAGGCACATTAATTACAGCAAGCTACTCCCTTTATCTGTTCTTAATGACCCAACGGGGGCCCCTGCCCTCCCACATCATCGCCCTTGAACCTACCCACACCCGGGAACACCTACTTATTACTTTACATCTCATCCCCATTGTCCTCCTAATTCTGAAGCCGGAACTTATGTGAGGTTGATGTTTCTGTAGATATAGTTTAACCAAAACATTAGATTGTGATTCTAAAGACAGAGGTTAAAGTCCTCTTATTCACCGAGAGAAATCTGTTGATGTTAGAGACTGCTAATCTTCTATCCCCTCGGTTAAATTCCGTGGTTCACTCGTGCTTCTAAAGGATAACAGCTCATCCGTTGGTCTTAGGAACCAAAAACTCTTGGTGCAAATCCAAGTAGTAGCTATGCACCCGACTACACTCATCCTAAGCTCAACCCTTTTAATTATCTTCGCACTTCTCACTTACCCCCTTATCACCACCCTGAACCCAACCCCACAACATGAAAACTGAGCCATTACTCACGTAAAAACCGCTATCAAAACAGCTTTCCTGGTAAGCCTACTCCCCCTCTTTATTTTCCTAGACCAAGGAACCGAAACAATTGTTACTAACTGGCAATGAATAAACACTACAACCTTCGACATTAACCTCAGTTTTAAATTTGACCACTATTCCGTTATTTTCACCCCTATTGCCCTCTACGTAACCTGATCTATTCTCGAATTTGCATCCTGATATATACATGCCGACCCCAATATGAACCGATTCTTTAAATACCTCCTCCTCTTCCTAATTGCCATAATTATCTTAGTAACCGCCAACAACATATTCCAACTATTTATCGGCTGAGAGGGAGTTGGCATTATATCGTTTCTCCTCATTGGATGATGACACGGCCGAGCTGACGCTAATACAGCTGCCATACAAGCTGTGATTTATAACCGAGTCGGGGACATTGGACTTATTCTAAGCATAGCATGATTCGCAACAAACCTTAACTCCTGAGAAATTCAACAAATATTTGCTTCTTCAAAAGGACTTGACCTTACACTCCCACTCATAGGCCTTATTCTAGCCGCCACTGGTAAATCAGCGCAATTTGGACTTCATCCGTGACTTCCTTCCGCGATAGAAGGTCCTACGCCGGTATCTGCCCTACTTCACTCTAGCACTATAGTCGTAGCGGGCATCTTTCTTTTAATTCGACTCCACCCTCTTATAGAAAATAACCAAACGGCCCTGACCACCTGCTTATGCCTAGGAGCCCTCACCACCTTGTTTACTGCTACCTGCGCCCTGACACAAAACGACATCAAAAAAATCGTCGCATTTTCTACATCCAGTCAACTGGGACTGATAATAGTAACCATCGGACTTAACCAACCACAATTAGCCTTCTTACATATCTGCACCCACGCATTCTTTAAAGCTATGTTATTCCTCTGCTCCGGCTCAATCATTCACAGCTTAAATGATGAGCAAGACATTCGTAAAATAGGAGGCATACATAACCTTACCCCCCTTACTTCGTCCTGCCTTACAATTGGAAGCCTGGCACTTACTGGAACTCCATTCTTAGCGGGATTCTTTTCCAAAGATGCTATTATTGAAGCCTTAAATACCTCTCACCTTAACGCCTGAGCCCTCACTCTTACCTTACTAGCCACCTCTTTCACTGCCGTTTACAGCCTACGAGTAATCTTCTTCGTCTCTATAGGACACCCCCGCTTTACAGCTGTAACCCCCATTAATGAAAACAACCCCTCCGTCATCAACCCGATCAAACGACTAGCCTGAGGAAGCATTATTGCAGGACTTCTAATTACCTCAAATTTCCTGCCCTCCAAAACCCCAGTAATAACTATACCTCTCCCATTAAAATTAGCCGCCCTCCTAGTTACCATCTCAGGCCTTCTAATTGCATTAGAACTTGCATCACTAACTGGTAAACAGTTTAAAACTTCGCCCAACCTCGTCACCCACAACTTCTCAAATATACTTGGGTTCTTTCCTGCCGTCGTCCACCGATTGGCCCCGAAACTAAACTTAACCCTAGGACAAACTATTGCCAGCCAGATAGTAGATCAAACATGATTTGAGAAAATCGGCCCGAAAGGAGTTATCTCAACTAACCTACCCATAGTCACAACAACAAGCAATATCCAACAAGGCATAATTAAAACATACCTCACTCTATTTTTCCTCTCAACAGCTCTGGCCGTTCTACTCACATTAACCTAAACTGCTCGAAGCGCCCCTCGACTTAGCCCCCGAGTTAACTCCAACACCACAAAAAGTGTTAATAGAAGCACCCACGCACATGCAATTAACATCCCACCGCCATAAGAATATATCAAAGCCACACCACTGGTATCACCCCGCAAAACAGAAAACTCCTTAAATTCATCTACCGCCACCCAAGAGGTTTCATATCATCCACCCCAAAACCAGCCCGCTACCAACACCACCCCCACTGTATATACCACTACATACCCTAAAACCGAACGATCCCCCCAAGACTCAGGAAAAGGCTCAGCAGCCAAAGCCGCTGAATAAGCGAACACTACCAACATCCCTCCTAAATAAATCAAAAATAATACCAATGATAAGAAAGACCCCCCATGACCAACCAAAACTCCACATCCTACACCTGCTGCTACAACCAACCCCAAGGCAGCAAAATACGGAGCAGGGTTAGAAGCAACAGCCACAAGCCCTAAAACCAACCCAAAAAGAAATAAAGACACAAGATAAGTCATAATTCCTGCTCGGACTTTAACCGAAACTAATGACTTGAAAAACCACCGTTGTTATTCAACTACAAGAACCTAATGGCCAACCTCCGAAAAACCCACCCACTCCTAAAAATTGCTAATGACGCACTAGTCGACCTCCCTGCCCCCTCTAATATCTCAGTCTGATGAAACTTTGGTTCACTCTTAGGCCTATGTTTGGCCACCCAAATTCTTACCGGACTCTTCCTAGCCATACACTACACCTCCGATATTTCAACAGCTTTTTCCTCTGTATGCCATATCTGCCGAGATGTAAGTTACGGCTGACTCATCCGGAATATCCACGCTAACGGAGCATCTTTCTTCTTTATCTGTATTTACATGCATATCGCCCGTGGACTCTACTACGGGTCCTACCTATATAAAGAAACCTGAAATATTGGAGTAGTATTATTACTTCTAACTATAATGACTGCCTTTGTCGGCTACGTTCTTCCGTGAGGACAGATATCCTTCTGAGGAGCCACTGTAATCACAAACCTCCTCTCCGCCGTCCCTTATGTAGGAGGTGCTCTTGTACAATGAATTTGAGGCGGGTTTTCTGTAGACAACGCCACCCTAACCCGATTTTTCGCCTTTCACTTCCTATTCCCCTTCGTTATTGCAGCCGCCACAGTACTTCACCTTCTCTTTCTACATGAAACCGGGTCCAATAACCCAGCAGGGATTAACTCCGACGCCGATAAAATCTCGTTCCACCCCTACTTCTCGTACAAAGACCTCCTCGGTTTCGTAGCTATATTACTTGGCCTAACAACCCTAGCTCTTTTCGCACCTAACCTCCTAGGAGACCCAGACAATTTCACACCAGCCAACCCCTTAGTTACCCCACCACACATCAAACCCGAGTGGTACTTCTTATTTGCCTACGCAATTCTCCGATCTATCCCCAATAAACTAGGAGGGGTACTCGCCCTTTTATTCTCAATCCTTGTCCTCATAGTTGTCCCGATCCTCCACACCTCCAAACAGCGCGGACTAACCTTTCGACCACTAACTCAATTCTTATTCTGAACCCTGGTAGCAGACATACTCATCCTCACCTGAATTGGAGGCATGCCTGTAGAACACCCATTTATCATTATCGGCCAAGTTGCCTCTGTGATTTACTTCACCATCTTCCTAGTCCTCGCCCCCTTAGCCGGTTGGGCCGAAAATAAAGCCCTTGAATGAGCCTGCCCTAGTAGCTCAGCGCCAGAGCGCCGGTCTTGTAATCCGGAAGTCGGAGGTTAAAACCCTCCCTAGTGCTCAGAGAGAGGAGATTTTAACTCCCACCCTTAACTCCCAAAGCTAAGATTCTAAGTTAAACTACCCTCTG